CCTTTTTATTTAATAGAAGTTTTATTTTTTAAGGGTTTAGTTCAACTTATAATTGATAAAAAAGGATTTAGTGAATTGGTAAGAGGATAATATTTGAAAGTTTGATTTACAATAATTGTTATATATATATAAATGTATGATAAGAATACAACTACCTATTAATAAGATAGAAATTTAGATTATAATAAATACCTATTTAAATAAACTCGAAACATATAAAGTATAAGAACATATTTGTCTAAAGGGAGTTAGGGTTTTTATATATAAAATATTTAATTATATGTAGAGACTCTTATAATATATCAATAAATTATTTATATATATATATATTAATATTTAATTATAATTACATATTTAACAAGTATTTTATTACATTAAACACTTATATTACAATTTATTGTATTTTAAACAGTTTATTAACAATAAGGTAGAGTACATCATCCTACTTATAACCTCATTTGATAAATAAAAAAAAAATGAGGTTATAAGTAGGATGATGTACTCTACATATGAGATATAGATTATACTTTAATTTATTAGGGGAAGATAAACTTCCAGATTGGCTGAATGTTGTCACGTAGATTTAAAAAAGGTTGTAAAAGGTTGAAAAAGGTTGCAAAGGTTGAAGGTTGAAGGAATTTTTTTTTGGAAAAATTGGACACAGGGAGGAAATTGTACTTATTCTACTTTGACGGATTGAAAAAACGTAGATTATTAAAGTCTTGAAGTTCTTTATAGTTTAAGGTTGATAAAAGTTTTATTCTTGCTTAATTATTTATTTGAACATTATTATATATGTAAGTTATTGCGTGTATTATTTGTTCTTAATGAGAATTTAATATTGTAGTTGTTGCAGTATAGAATATTATAAATTTAAGTAATTTTGATTTAGTAATTGTTAATTAATATTGATTAACCATGTGCCAGCAATCGCGGTTATACATGAAATATAAGTAAATAATGTTAGTTAAAGTAGTTAATTGTTGAATATGTTGAATTTAAATTGATTATTATTGGGTGAAATATTTAATTTTTGTTTATGGTTTATAATGTTGATTAAATGAAGCTGTGAAATCTAATATATTTAAACTAGGATTAGATACCCTATTATTTTGGATGTAAAATATTTAAACTTGAGTAGTAATAGATAAGGTCTTGAAACTTAAAGAATTTGGCGGTATTTTAGTCTATTTAGAGGAATCTGTCCCGTAATCGATAATCCGCGTTGGACCTTACTTAATTTAAATTAATATGTATACCGCCGTTGTTGAAAATCTTTTTAGAGTGAAATTTTTTTAAAATTTGTTAAATAATTTTTCAGGTCAAGGTGCAGTTTATAATTAAGTGGTGATGGATTACAATATTTTATTAGTATATGGATTATAACTTGGAAGGAGTATATATGAAGGTGGATTTAATAGTAATATTATAAAGATTATTAATATGGTTTTAGCTCTAAAATATGCACACATCGCCCGTCGCTCTCGTTATATTTAAGGTGAGATAAGTCGTAACATAGTAGTTGTACCGGAAGGTGTAACTAGAATGAATCAGATTAATCTTATTAGTTAAGAATTTCATTTACACTGAAATTTGGGTTGTGCAAGTCAATATAATCTGATATATATTAATTTACTTTAATTGTTTTTAGGGATTAATTTTTATTAAAATAATTATTTGTTATTGTATTTATTTATGAATTAATTTAATTTGTTATAGTTTATTTGTACTTTGAAGGGTTATTGAAATAGTGGTTTTATTTTTAAAAGTTGATTTAGTTTATTGTACCTTGTGTATCAGGGTTTATTTAAAATAGAATATTTATTTTGTTTTTCCCGATTTTAGGAGAGCTATATTGTTATATTAGTTAATGTTAAATAATTATTAATAATAATATTATAGTAGTGATATGTTAATCGTTCTTAAAGGTATCTGGTTTCTTGAGAAATGAATTTAATTCAGACAATGGTTTAAATTATATGTTTTAAATTATTAATTAATATTGAGTTGTTGTCAATACTTTGAGGGACAAGCTTTGGAGTAAAAATTAATAAAAGTTTATTTGTAGTAAGTGAAATAGATTTAAGAGTGATTATTAGTTAAAGGATGTTAAAATTTTACTTATTTATTTGTTTATTTGTATTGATTTTTTAATTTTTTATTAAGAATTATTATTTAATTGTTAATTGATTGTTATTATGATAAAATTAGTATAATTTTATATGGAAATATTTACATATTTTTAGTAAATTATAAGGAATTAGGCAATTTATTTATTCGCCTGTTTAACAAAAACATCTCTTTTCGATTATTTGAAAAGTATAACCTGCCCACTGACTTAGGTTAAAGGGCCGCGGTAATTTGACCGTGCAAAGGTAGCATAATCATTAGTCTCTTAATTAGAGGCTGGAATGAATGGTTGGACGAGATAAATACTGTCTTATAATTTAATTTAGAATTTAATTTTTAAGTAAGAAAGCTTAAATTTTATTATGGGACGAGAAGACCCTATAGAGTTTAATAATTATATTTGTATTGTATGTTTGATTATTAATTTATAAATTTAATTTTTTTGTTGGGGTGATGGAAAGATAATATAAACTCTTTTTTTTGTTATATATTTATTTATAGAATTTTGATCCATTAATAATGATTATAAGACTAAATTACCTTAGGGATAACAGCGTAATCTTTTTTGAGAGTTCATATCGACAAAAGGGGTTGCGACCTCGATGTTGGATTAAGATAAACATTAGGTGTAGAAGTTTAATAATGTTAGGTCTGTTCGACCTTTAAAATCTTACATGATCTGAGTTCAAACCGGCGTGAGCCAGGTTGGTTTCTATCTATAATTTATTATAATATTTTAGTACGAAAGGACCAGATATTAAGAATAATTTTATATAATTTGAATATTATTAAATTACTATTTTGGCAGATAAGTGCAGTGGATTTAGAATCTATTTATGTAGAATTAAATTCTATAAATAGTATTGTTAATAGAAATTATTATATTAATTGTTATTAGATTTGTTTTATTAATTTGTGTAATAGTTGGGGTGGCATTTTTAACTTTACTGGAGCGAAAGGTATTAGGATATATTCATATTCGTAAGGGTCCAAATAAAGTGGGTTTTATTGGTATTTTACAACCATTTAGTGATGCAATCAAATTATTTACTAAAGAACAAACATTTCCTTTAATATCAAATTATTTATCTTATTATTTTGCTCCTATTTTTAGATTATTTTTGGCTTTATTGACTTGATTAATTATTCCATATTTTTCTGGTTTATATTCCTTTGAGTTGGGTTTATTATTTTTTTTGTCTTGTACAAGATTGGGAGTTTATACTGTAATAATTGCTGGTTGATCTTCAAATTCTAATTATTCATTATTAGGAGGATTACGAGCAGTAGCTCAGACAATTTCTTATGAGGTTAGATTAGCTTTAATTTTACTTTCTTTTGTTTTTTTAGTTGGTAGTTATAATTTATTTATATTTTATTCTTTTCAAAATTATATTTGATTTATTTTTATTACATTTCCTTTAGCTTTAGTATGATTTACTTCCTGTTTAGCTGAAACTAATCGAACTCCCTTTGATTTTGCTGAAGGTGAATCTGAGTTGGTTTCAGGATTTAATGTTGAATATAGAAGAGGAGGATTTGCCTTAATTTTTTTGGCAGAATATGCAAGTATTTTATTTATAAGAATATTATTTTGTATTCTTTTTTTAGGGGGTGATACTAATTCATTATTATTTTATATTAAGTTGAGTTTTTTATCATTCCTATTCATTTGGGCTCGTGGTACATTACCTCGATTTCGGTATGATAAATTGATATATTTAGCTTGAAAAAGATTTTTACCTTTGTCATTAAATTATTTAATTTTTTTCTTAGGTTTAAAGATTTTCTTTTTTTCTTTTTATGTTTAGTGAATATTATTAAGTAAGTAAGTTAATAGAGGGATTAAACCTCTTTATTATGCTTTCAAAACATAATACTTTCATAAAGTATTTAACTATCTAATTAAATTATCTCATGTTTTATTTATTAGTGGAATTAGAATATAATAGGAAAAATATAAAATAGTTAATAATTGTCCAGTAATAATGTAAGGTTCTTCAACAGGACGAGCTCCAATTCAAGTTAATAAAATTACAATACTTACTATAATTCAAAATAGAATTTGATTAATTGGGTAGAATTGTATTCCCCGGAAGTTTGATTTATATAGAGGTAAAATAAATAGAATAGCAATAGATATTACTAGAGCAATAACACCTCCTAATTTATTAGGAATTGATCGTAGAATTGCGTAAGCAAATAGGAAATACCATTCAGGTTGAATATGAATAGGTGTAACTAATGGATTAGCTGGGGTAAAATTGTCTGGATCTCCTAGAATATATGGTTCTTTAAGAGTTAAAATAGTTAAAAATATGATTAATACGATAAAGCCAAATGTGTCTTTAATTGAGAAATATGGATGAAAGGGGATTTTATCAATATTTCTATTTAAACCAAGAGGATTATTAGATCCTGTTTGATGCAAGAATAATAGATGAATTAAAACTATAGCAGCAATAATAAAAGGTAGTAGAAAGTGAAAAGTAAAGAATCGATTTAAAGTGGCGTTGTCAACAGCAAATCCTCCTCAAACTCATTGAACTAAATCAATTCCTATATAAGGTACAGCTGATAATAAATTAGTAATAACTGTTGCCCCTCAAAATGATATTTGTCCTCAGGGTAAAACATAACCTATAAAGGCTGTAGCTATAGTTAAGAATAAAATTAATACACCTACAGATCATGTATAGATTAATTTATATGATCCATAATATATACCTCGACCAATATGTAAGTAGATACAGACAAAAAATATTGATGCTCCATTTGCATGGAGTGTTCGTAATAATCAACCATAATTAACATCACGACAAATGTGATTAACACTATTGAATGCTAATTCAATATTAGGGCAATAATGTATAGCTAGAAAAATCCCTGTAATAATTTGAATTACTAAACATAGTCCTAACAATGATCCAAAATTTCATCAGGTTCTAATATTTGATGGGGAAGGTAAATCAATAAGAGCATTATTTGCAATTTTAATTAAAGGATGTGAAACACGTAAGGGTTTATTCATTAGTTTATTTGTCGTAGGGGTCCTTTAAAAATATTAGTAATTTTAACTACTGCAATTAATGTAAGGAATAGATATGAGGCTAATAGAATAGTAATAATACCTGTGGGTTGATTATATAATTTTGTTAATGAATTAATTAATGAATTATTAGTTGATAAAAAATATATTATTTCTTGGTTTTGATTAATTGATAATTTTGATATTGAAAAAATAATAATAAAGATTATGAATATAATTGTTCTAGATATAATGATTTTTGTTGATAGAAAAAACATTTCATTTGAGGCTAATCTTGTTACATAAATGAATAGAATTAATATTCCCCCTAAAAAAATTAGGAATAAAACATATGAGAATCAAAATGTTTGTGATAATATTCCTCTAATTAATGAAATTATTACTGTTTGAATTAATAAAATTAAACCTATTGCTAATGGATGATTTATTTGTGTAAATGAAATTCTTAATAAAGTTCTTATAGTTATTAATACAATTTTAATATCAGAGAATAGTTTAATATAAAATGTTAATTTTGGAGATTAATGATAGGATTATTCCTTTCTCTGAAGTTTTAAAAGGTTATACCTTATTTTTGATTTACAAGACCAATATTTTTATTAAATTATTAAAACAAATGATAGTTTATATTTTTATGTGTTTTTTTTGTGGGATTTGAGTCTTTTCTTCAAACCGTAAGCATTTATTGGTTACTTTATTGAGTTTAGAATTTATTGTATTAATATTATATATTATTTTATATAATTATTTAAATTCTTTTAATTATGAATTGTTTTTTAGAATAGTATTTTTGACTTTTTCAGTATGTGAAGGAGCTTTAGGCTTGTCAATTTTGGTTTCAATAATTCGTAGTTATGGAAATGATTACTTTCAAACTTATAGAATACTACAATGTTAAAGTTTCTTTTTTTTTTAATTTTTTTAATCCCTGTTTGTTTTATAGGAAGATTTTGATGAATGGTTCAATCTATAATTTTTATATTATTATTTATGTTTATATTTATGTTTTCTTATTTTTTTTGTTGAGGGGGAATTAGATACTTATTTGGTTGTGATTATATTTCTTATGGTTTAATTATATTAAGTTTATGGATTTGTGTATTAATAATTATGGCGAGTGAATCTGTATTGCGTTATAATTACTTTTCTTCATTTTTTTTATTTACTGTTTTATTTTTATTAATTATATTATATTGTACATTTAGAAGAATAAGATTATTTTCTTTTTATTTGTTTTTTGAAAGAAGATTAATTCCTACTTTGTTCTTAATTTTGGGCTGAGGATATCAACCAGAACGTTTACAGGCTGGTATTTATTTATTGTTTTATACTTTATTAGCTTCTTTACCAATATTGGTTTGTATTATATATGTATATAATTCTTTAGGATTAATTGATTTTAATTTAATTGGAATTATAACTGATTGTAATATTTTGCTTTATTTGGGAATAATTATTGCATTTTTAGTTAAAATACCAATGTTTATAGTTCATTTATGACTACCAAAGGCTCATGTTGAAGCACCGGTTTCTGGTTCAATAATTTTAGCAGGGGTATTATTAAAATTAGGAGGATATGGTTTATTGCGCGTATATATTATATTAATATCAGTGGGAATAAAGTTTAATTATCTTTGAATTTCAATTAGATTAGTAGGAGGTGTTTTAGTTAGTTTAATTTGTATACGACAAACTGATTTAAAGGCTTTAATTGCTTATTCTTCAGTCGCTCATATAGGAATCGTGATTGGGGGTTTAATAACTATATTTTATTGAGGATTTTGTGGTTCATACACTTTAATAATTGCTCATGGTTTATGTTCTTCTGGTTTATTTTGTTTGGCTAATATTAGATATGAACGATTGGGGAGACGAAGATTATTAATTAATAAAGGTTTAATGAATTTTATACCTAGAATGGCAATATGATGATTTTTACTTAGATCATGTAATATGGCTGCCCCTCCTTCTTTAAATTTATTAGGAGAAATTAGATTATTAAATAGATTAGTTAGATGATCTTGATTAACTATAATTATATTAATTTTTTTATCCTTTTTTAGAGCAGCATATACTTTATATTTATTTTCTTATAGACAACATGGTATAATTTATTCGGGTATTTATTCTTGTTCTTTAGGATATACTCGGGAATTTTTACTATTATTTTTACATTGATTTCCATTAAATTTACTTATTTTGAAAAGAGATATTATTATATTTTGAATATAACTTAAATAGTTTAAATAAAATATCGATTTGTGGTGTCGATGATATAGAAATTCTATTTTAGGTCATGAAGTATATATCAATTTGTTATATTAGATTTATTTTTCTATTGATATTAAGAATTACTATAGTTTTTTCTGGGTTTTATTTTATTATAAATGATATTATTTATTTTATTGAATGAGAAGTTATTATATTAAATTCTAGCAGAATTGTAATAACTTTTTTATTTGATTGAATATCTTTATTATTTATGGGTTTTGTATTTTTTATTTCTTCTATAGTTATTTTATATAGAGAAGATTATATGCATGGGGATTATAATTTGAATCGATTTATTTATCTTGTTTTGTTATTTGTAATATCTATAATGTTTTTAATTATTAGTCCTAATATAATTAGAATTTTATTAGGTTGAGATGGATTGGGTTTAGTATCTTATTGTTTAGTAATTTATTATCAGAATGTTAAGTCTTATAATGCAGGTATATTAACTGCTTTATCTAATCGTATTGGGGATGTTGCTTTATTAATAGTAATTGCTTGAATATTAAACTTTGGTAGATGAAATTATATTTATTATTTAGATTGTATAAAGTATAGTTTAGAAATGGAAATTATTACTTTTTTAGTAGTACTAGCTGCTATAACTAAAAGTGCTCAAATTCCTTTTTCTGCTTGATTGCCTGCAGCTATAGCTGCTCCTACACCGGTGTCTGCTTTAGTACATTCATCTACATTAGTTACAGCAGGAGTATATTTACTAATTCGTTTTAGTAGTTCTTTTAATGGTTGATTAAATATTTTTTTATTGTTAATTTCTGGTCTCACTATATTTATAGCAGGATTAGGTGCAAATTTTGAATATGATTTAAAAAAAATTATTGCTTTATCTACTTTAAGTCAGTTAGGATTAATAATGAGAATTTTATCTTTAGGTTTTGCTAGTTTAGCTTTTTTTCATTTACTAACTCATGCATTATTTAAGGCTTTATTATTTATATGTGCTGGTGTAGTAATTCATTCAATAAAGGATTCACAGGATATTCGTTTTATAGGAAATTTATCATTTCAAATACCATTAACGTCAGCTTGTTTAATAGTTTCAAATTTTGCACTTTGTGGTATACCTTTCTTGGCTGGATTTTATTCTAAGGATTTAATCTTAGAAATAGTTTCTTTAGGATATGTAAATATTTTTGGATTTATTTTATTTTATGTATCTACTGGTTTAACAGTTTGTTATTCTTTCCGTTTATTTTATTATACTTTATGTGGTGATTTTAATTTAAGTTGTTTTTATTTTATAGGTGAAGAAAATAAATATATATTAAAAGGTATAATTAGTTTATTAATTATAGTTATTTTAGGAGGGGCAGCCCTAAGATGAATTATTTTTCCTTCACCTTCTCTAATTGTTTTACCTTTATATTTGAAACTTTTAGTTATTATGGTTAGTTTAATTGGAGGTTGATTAGGATATGAATTATCAAAGTGTAATGTAGGAAGTGGTTTATTATCAATAAAATTTGGCTTAATTAGAAGTTTTTTAGGATCAATGTGATATATACCTTACATTTTTACATACGGGGTTTCCTTTTATCCTTTAATTATTGGATATAATTCATTAAAATCATTTGATAATGGTTGAAATGAATTTTTTGGTGGTCAGGGTTTATATTATATATTTATAAAATTAAGAGGAATTAATCAATGATGACAATATAATAATTTAAAAATATTTATATTATTTTTTGTAATGTGAATTGTTGTAATTATATTTATATTAATATTTATTTAATAAACTTAAATAGCTTATATAGAGCATGGTATTGAAGATACTAAGGAGATTACATTGATCTTTAAGTATATTTATGAAAAATAGATTTTATCTTTACAATGAAAGTGTAATGTTTTTATAAACTACATAAATATAGAAATATAAACGGAATTTAACCGCTAAAGTGATAAGTTAGCAGCTTTCACTTGATCAACATATTTCCTTAACTGGAATATTATTATTCAATGTTATTATTAACAGTAATATACCTCTATTTTGGTTTCAGTTAATAAATAAGGGTAATTTAATACCAAATGATTAGGTCGAAACTAATTGCATATATTGCTTCTTATTTAAGATAGATTGAATATTCAATACTTTTTGAATGCAACCCAAATGTTATACTTAACTACTATCCTAAGAGGCTCATTCAAGTGATCCTTGATTTCATTCATGATATAATCCAATAAGTAAGATAAATAGAAAAATAGATCTAATTAAGATTCATGAATTAATATTTGATATATTTATAATGATTGTTATTGGTAATAAAAGTGCAATTTCTACATCGAAAATTAAAAAGATTACAGCAATAAGAAAGAATCGTAAAGAAAAAGGTAATCGAGCAGAACTTTTTGGATCAAACCCACATTCAAAAGGAGATGATTTTTCTCGATCTTCAATAGTTTTTTTTGATAGGATAGTTGCTAATAATATAATAATTGTTGAAAGGCAGGTAATTACAATAACTATAATGGAAATTATATACATTATTTATTCTGTTATTTACAGACTTTTTGATTGGAAGTCAAATATACTATTTATATTAAATAAATAATTATCTACCTCATCAATAAATTGATACATATAAAAATAATCAAACAACATCTACAAAATGTCAGTATCATGCTGCGGCCTCAAATCCAAAATGATGACCTGATGAAAAGTGTAGGAATAAATGTCGTAATAGACATGTTAATAGAAAAGTGGTACCAATAATTACATGAAGCCCATGAAATCCTGTAGCTACAAAGAAAGATGATCCATAAACTGAATCAGCAATAGTAAAAGGTGCTTCAATATATTCATAAGCTTGTAAAATGGTGAAGTAGATTCCTAAAATTACAGTAAAAAATAGACCTTGTAATCTTTGATTATAATTATTTTCTAGTAAACCATGATGAGTTCAAGTTACAGTTACACCTGAAGCAAGTAAAATAGCAGTATTTAAAAGTGGAATTTGTAAGGGATTAAAGGGTAAAATTCCTATTGGAGGTCAAAGAGATCCTAATTCAATAGTAGGGGAGAGTCTTCTGTGGAAAAAAGCTCAAAAAAATGAAATGAAGAAGAAAACTTCAGAAATAATAAATAAGATTATTCCTCATCGTAATCCTGTAGTTACAAATTTAGTATGAAGTCCTTGATATGTTCCTTCTCGTACAATATCTCGTCATCATTGAATTATTGTTAAAATTATAATTAATATTCCAACAAATATTAATTCATTATTAAATTGATGAAATCATTTAATTAAACCGGTTATTATGATTATTGCACCTACTGCTCCTGTTAAAGGTCAAGGTCTTTGATCTACTAAATGAAAAGGGTGATTAGCATGTCTTGTCATTAATTAACTTCTCTAGAATATAAAGTTCTTAATACAGCAAATACATATGATTGAATAATTGCAACTGCTGATTCTAATACTAATAGAGCAATTTGTGTACCAATTAATAAAGATAATAAAGAAAGTGTTAAATTAGGACCTGTATTACCTAATAGTGTTAATAATAAATGTCCTGCGATTATATTAGCTGCTAATCGAACAGCTAAAGTTCCAGGACGAATAATATTTCTGATTGTTTCGATACAAACTATAAAAGGTATTAAAACAGCAGGGGTACCTTGAGGTACTAAATGTGCAAATATATGCTGTGTATTATTAATTCAACCAAAAATTATAAATCTTAATCATAGAGGGAGAGCCAAGGATAAAGTTATAGTTATATGACTTGTACTTGTAAATACATAAGGAAATAAACCCAAAAAATTATTAAATATAATAATTGAAAATAATGAAATAAAAATAAATGTTCTCCCTTTATTAATAGATTTATATCCAACTAATGTTTTAAATTCTGTATGTAAACTTAATAATACTTTATTTCATAATATGAAATGACGAGATGGAATTAATCACATTCTAGTTGGAATTAATAGAAGACCTAATGTAGTTCTAATTCAATTTAGTGATAAATTATTAAATGTTGTTGATGGATCAAAAACTGAGAATAAATTTGTTATCATTTTCAATTTATTGTTTTAATATTAATTATTTTTTTATTTGATGTAGTTGGTTGAGGAATATGTGAATAATAATTTATAAAAGTAAATAATATTAATATTAATGAAAAAAAAATATATAGAGATAATCATCTAAGAGGTATTATTTGAGGAATAGAAGAATATCATAATATGATAATTTTAGTTTGACATTCTAATGTTATATTTTAACTAATTCTTCATCATCAGAAGTAAATGCTAATTTACTATTAACTGGTTTAAGAGACCATTACTTGCTTTCAGTCATCTGATGATCTATTCACTAATATTTGAAATTCAATTAATAAATTTGTTAATAGAAATTCTTTCAATCACAATTGGTATAAATCTATGGTTTGCACCACAAATTTCTGAACATTGTCCATAAAATAAACCAGGTCGATTAATTAAAAAACTTGTTTGATTTAATCGACCTGGTGTTGCATCTGCTTTAACACCTAAACTTGGTACAGTTCAAGAATGTAATACATCAGCTGCTGTAATAATAATTCGAATAAAAGTATTTATTGGTAAAGCAGCACGATTATCAACATCTAGCAATCGAAAATCATTACTTTTTATTTCATTCTGTGGAATTATATAAGAATCAAATTCTACTTTTAAAAAATCTGAATATTCATATCTTCAATATCATTGATGTCCAATTGTTTTTAAAGTTACTGAAGGATTATTAATTTCATCTATTAAATAAAGTAAGCGAAGTGAGGGAAGGGCAATAAAAATTAAAATAATAGCAGGTGCAATTGTTCAAGCAACTTCAATTATTTGTCCTTCTAATAATAATCGATTGATGAATTTGTTATTAAATAATAAAATTATTATATAGGAAACTACCGCTAAAATTATTAGAATAATTATTAAAGCATGGTCGTGAAAATAAATTAATTGTTCTATAATTGGGGATGCTCTATCTTGTAAATTTATATTAGCTCATGTTGTCATTTTCTAATAAAAGTTAAAAACTTTATATGTGGAGCTTAAATCTACTGCACTTATCTGCCATATTAGAATTTAATGAGAAATTGTAGGTAATTCAGCATAACTATGTTCAGCAGGGGGGATATTTTGGAATCACTCAATTGAATTTCTTGTTTGAGTAGGGAATAATACTTGTCGATTTGTAATTATACTTTCTCATATAATGAAAATAAATATTAAAACTGCTACAAATGAAATTATTGAACCAATAGAAGATAATACATTTCAAGCAGTATAAGCATCTGGATAATCTGAATACCGCCGAGGTATTCCAGCTAGACCTAAAAAATGTTGAGGAAAAAATGTTAAATTTACCCCTAAAAACATAATTGTAAATTGAATTTTTAATCATTTTGGATTCAATGATAATCCTGTAAATAAAGGATATCATTGAATAAAACCAGCTATAATAGCAAATACAGCTCCTATAGATAATACATAATGAAAATGAGCTACAACGTAATATGTATCATGTAATACAATGTCAATTGATGAATTAGCTAAAACTACACCTGTTAATCCTCCTACAGTAAATAAAAATACAAATCCTAATGATCATAAACAAGGGGCTCTATAAGTTAATTGTGAACCATATATAGTAGCTAATCAACTAAAAATTTTAATACCTGTAGGAACAGCAATGATTATAGTAGCTGAAGTAAAATATGCACGGGTATCAACATCTATTCCTACCGTAAATATATGATGTGCTCATACAACAAAGCCTAATAAACCAATTGCTAATATAGCAAAAATTATACCTAAATTACCAAATGCTTCCTTTTTTCCTCTTTCATGACAAATAATGTGTGAAATTATACCAAAACCTGGTAAAATTAAAATATAAACTTCAGGATGACCAAAGAATCAGAATAAATGTTGATATAAAATAGGATCTCCTCCTCCAGCTGGATCAAAAAATGATGTATTTAAATTACGATCTGTTAATAATATAGTAATTGCTCCGGCTAATACTGGTAAGGATAATAATAATAGTAATGCAGTAATTCCTACTGCTCAAACAAATAAAGGAATTCGATCAGGACTTATATTAATAGGTTTTATATTAATAGTTGTTGAAATAAAATTAACAGCTCCCAAAATTGAAGATACTCCTGCTAAATGTAATGAAAAAATAGCTAAATCAACTGATGCTCCAGCATGAGCAATTCCTCTAGCAAGAGGGGGGTATACAGTCCAACCTGTCCCAGCTCCTCTTTCGACCAAGCTACTTGCGAGTAATAATGATAATGAAGGTGGTAATAATCAAAAACTTATATTATTTATTCGTGGAAATGCTATATCAGGAGCTCCTAATATTAAAGGTACTAATCAATTTCCGAATCCTCCAATTAGAATTGGTATAACTATGAAAAAAATTATAATGAAAGCATGAGCTGTTACGATAACATTATAAATTTGATCATCTCCAATTAATGAACCTGGTTGATTTAATTCTGCACGAATTAATATACTTAATGAAGTACCAACTATCCCTGATCAAGCTCCAAAAATAAAATATAATGTTCCAATATCTTTATGATTTGTTGAAAATAATCATCGTTTCAATTTAGTAGAATGGCTGAGATTAAGGTGATAGATTGTAAATCTATAAAGGAGTATTTAACTCTTCTACTAAGATTAGCCTTATATTCATTCATGATAATAGAATGCAATTCTATAGGAGTAGTAAGACTACTAAGGCTTAAAGAATGCCTCTTTATTTATAGCTTTGAAGGTTATTAGTTTTATTAACTTAAAGCCTTAATAGATAATAATTACAGTTGAACATATAATTAGACCTAATAAGGACAATGATGATAATATTAATGTGATTATTATGAACTTATTATTATGTGTTTGAATATTTCAGGATGGTTCTGAGTGTAAAATGATAAATGATGAATAGGAAATACGTAAATAATAATATAAAGTGATTAAGGATAAGATTACTATAATCGTAACGATAAAGGATATATTATTAGTAATTATTGATTGAATAATTAATCATTTGGGTAAAAATCCTAAGAAAGGAGGTAATCCTCCTAATGAGAGTAATGAAGTAAAAAGTAAAAACTTTATAATAGGATTATCATTGTTGAATAAAAAGGTTTGATTAATAAAAGAGATATTAAATGGTGAAATGATTGAAATAATAGTTAAAGTTAGAGTTGAATAAATCAAAAAATATATTAATCATAGGTTTTCACCCAATAATATTGCTGCAAGTATTCATCCTATATGATTAATTGATGAATATGTTAAAATTTTTCGAATTGAAATTTGATTATAACCACCAATTGATCCAACAATTACTGATAAAATAATAATTGTGGTGTAAAATATTGATAATTTTAGGGAATAGGAGATTAAGATTAAAGGTGCAATTTTTTGTAATGTTATTAAAATAAAACAGTTTCTTCAATTTAATCCTTCTATTACACTTGGAAATCATCAGTGAAATGGGGCTGCCCCTCCTTTTAATAATAAGGGTGTAACTATGATTATTCTCGATGTTGTTGAATTAAACAATGAAAATATATCTTCTAATATTGTTTTAGAAATAATTAAAAACAATAAGATTGATGAAGCTAAGGCCTGTACTAGAAAATATTTTAAAGAAGCTTCTGTTGTAAAAATATTTTCGTTTCTTGATATCACTGGGATGAAGGATAAAAGGTTGATTTCTAATCCTATTCATGCTCCTAATCAAGAATTAGAGGAAATTGTAATTATAATTCCTCTAATTAAGGTTGTTAAAAAAAGAATTTTTGTTGAATTATTGGACATTAGAGAAGAGAGGCTCTCCCTCTATAAATGGGGTATGAACCCATTAGCTTAAATTAGCTTACTTTTCTACAGTAATATATTTTGGTGTATGGTGCACAAGAATTTTTGATATTCTGGGAGATAGTTTAATTCTATTAAATGTAGATTATAATGAAGGTAATTGTATATTACATAATTTATCCTATCACGATAACCCTTTTTTCAGGCACTTCATT